TGGTTCATTAGAACCATATAAACCAATACCCAAAACTCCTATTAATAGAAAAATGGAACCTCCCGCAGTATACAAAATGAACTTTGTAGCTGAATAGAGACGTTTCTTCCCCCCCCACATGGATAGAAGTAGATAAACGGGAATTAATTCTAACTCCCACATGATGAAAAAAAGTAAAAGGTCTCGAGAAGAAAATGATCCTATTTGACCGCTGTACATTGCTAACATCAGAAAATGGAATAATCGGGAATCCCGAGTAATTGGCCGAGCCGCTAAAGTAGCTAAAGTGGTAATAAATCCCGTCAGTAAAATAGGTCCTATAGAAAGGCCATCTATTCCCAATCTCCAATAAAAATCAAAAAAATGGATCCATTTATAATCCTCTGCTAACTGGGTTAATGGATCGTCCAATTGGAAATGAGAACAGAATGTATAGGTTGTTAAAAGAAGCTCTAATATACATATACATATTGTATACCACCTTATTACTTTATTTCCTCTATGAGGTAGAAAGAAAATAAAAGAACCCATTAATATCGGCAAAACTACAATTATTGTTAACCAAGGAAAATCATTCGTGGTAAAGACAAGATACACTTGGGCAAAAAAACCCGTGCTCAAATAATAATATTTTATTTTGGATTTTTGAACACGGGTTTTTGTCGGTAAAAAAAATCAACTGTATTCAAAATGGATTTAAGTGGTTTTTTCTGGAACGTATTAATAAGCTAGACCCATGCTTCGAGTTGTTTCATGCCATAAATAAACTCGAACGCTCAAAAAATCCGTTGGGCAGGCGGATTCACATCTCTTACAACCGACACAGTCTTCTGTTCTTGGAGCAGAAGCAATTTGCTTAGCTTTACACCCATCCCAAGGTATCATTTCTAATACATCGGTTGGGCAGGCTCGGACACATTGAGTACATCCTATACAGGTATCATAAATCTTTACTGAGTGTGACATTGGATCTATAACTTTTTTAATGCCATAAATTTTCGATCTAGTAAACTTATAAATGAATCGTATATTTAGACACCAGATGAATCAATGATTTTACCAGAATTTTGCCAATCAATCTAATTCTGGATCGACTCATGAGATTGGTTCAAGATACTTTGATTTTTTACTTTTTTTTTTCTCACATCGACGTATAATACATGTTATGCGGATTTCAATTCATACTAATTGAAGTTGATGATAATTTAAATTGATGAATAGTCTAATTTCTAGAATTGATATTACTTAATTTATTCATTTTTTTTATTCATTTATTCAATAAATTGGATTGATTGATACGAGTTGATTTTCTGTTACGATAAATTGACGAAACAATAGCTAACCCAATAGCAGCTTCAGCGGCTGCAATAGCTATAACAAAAATGGAGAAAATCTCTCCTTTTAGTTGTCGACTATCAAAAAAATCCGAAAATGTGACGAAATTTATATTAACTGCATTCAGTATAAGTTCAAGACACATAAGGGCCCTAACCATATTTCGACTCGTGATCAATCCATAGATACCGATAGAAAACAAATAGGCACTCAAAACAAGTACATGTTCGAGTATCATTGACCAGCTCCTTATTAATTTGGATTCATTTCAAGATGAACAACAATTCAATCGAATCAATTTACTATAAAATAAGTACAAAGCAAGAAAATGGTATTTGGTAATAGATAAAAAAAAAAAGAATTTTTTTTTTATAGTCTTTAAGTGGAATTGAAGATAAATGAATTTGATAACACAGAACAGGGTTGAATTTTGATTGTCGTTAATGGTTATAAAGATTTTTCATTGCCGAGCAACAGCAATTGCACCTATCAAAGCAACTAAAAGTATTATCGAAATGAGTTCAAATGGAAGAAAAAAGTCGGTTGATAAATGAATTCCAATTTGTTGACTATTACTTATCAAATCTTGCTCTATAATCTGATTTGATTTTGTCGTCCAAATAATCCCGTACCAAGACGTATCTAGAATAGTACTAATTAGTGAAACAAAAATACTTGTACAAACTAACGAAGTAATCCCATCGCCAACAGTCCAAAGGTTAAAATCTTTGGAATATTCTGAACCATTCATGAACATTACAGCAAATAGTATTAAAACATTTATAGCTCCCACGTAAATAAGGAGTTGTGCGGCCGCTACAAAATGGGAGTTTGATGGAATATAAAATAAGGATATACAAACAAGAACCAATCCCAAAGAAAAGGCAGAATAAATTGGATTAGTAAATAATACCACTCCTAGACCTCCTACTATAAGAACTGATCCCAGAAAAACTAAAAGAAAATCATGTATTGGTCCAGGCAAATCCATTTTATTTTAAAAGATAAATAAATCGAAATGTTTTTCATGATTTTATTGACCCGACCAGGAAATTTTTTATGATATCCTATATGCTCCTAATTGAAATATAAAATTCTAATCGACTGAATTTAAATTCAAATTGATGTAGGTAGAATTCGAATTAGTGGTTCAATTGCCTTTTTC